AGTTAGGGCTCAATATAATATAATTTGATTTGATATGACTTTGATATGATTTAGGGCTCAATATAATTACCAAATCAGACTTTGGTAAATCCTTTTTTTTTCATCTCCTGCTGATTCAGAGGTACCGTCTCTTGGATCCATTGTATAGTTTAATGGTAAAGTTTGATTACCATTAACTCCCAGAAAAGTTAACTTTTCGGTTTGATTCATATCCTATTCATCTTATAAAGGTGTCCCTCGGCTGATTAATATTTTATATTAAGTTAAGATTAAGTTAAGGTGGCCTTAGGTCTTATTCCCTATTGTATTTGTATTGTGTAGTGCTTTTTGATTTCCTAAACTAAAGGTGGCCGGCTCTCGGCAACTATTATTTCTAGTTTATTTATGAATAAAGTATGAATAAAGGTGGCCATAGGCCCCTATGGTCCATTGGTGCCCCTATGGTCCAGTGGTTACGACCTCTCTCTTTCACGGAGAAAACGAGGGTTCAAGTCCCTCTAGGGGTATACCAAGACCATAGGAGTAGGATTTTATCAAAAGTGAAATGGATTTGTCAACTCCTCAGTCTATCCATGGCAGTTTCATTTGATATATTTTATCAAATTATCAAAAGTGAAATGGATTTGTCCGCCTGGGAGACGAAAGAAAGTTGATTATGGAACGTCTAATTAGGCGTTGGGTCGATGCCCGAGTGGTTAATGGGGACGGACTGTAAATTCGTTGACAATATGTCTACGCTGGTTCAAATCCAGCTCGGCCCAACAATTCGCCAATCTACTATCAGATGGTAGAACCCTCTTGTTCTTAAGAAATACCTGATAAGAGAGAAGAAAAAAGAATCCAAATTTTCTGCTAGATCTCTTCTTATTTCCCTGGGATTGTAGTTCAATAGGCAAGAGCACCGCCCTGTCAAGGCGGACGTTGCGGGTTCGAGCCCCGTCAGTCCCGACGGATCCAATAAGTACATCAATTAACCTCTCCATTTTATGTGAAATGAAAGAAGGGACAGAGAGCATAATTTAATTCCGAAGGGGTTTCCCCTCTTTTTTCAGGATTCTGTCGAAGAAAGAACAAACCCTAAACTAAAATGAAAATAACTAAAATAGTGAAGTTGATAGAATATTCCATCTTTTCTCCCGCGACTCATCTTTCTCATACTTCTTTGTCTTCCAAAGAAAATGGGATCATTCAAATTTACAACCTAATTCCTCTCTTTTTCCACTTCGCTTGTATTGTTTGTTGGGGTTTTGTAGTTAATGGAAACGGACGAGGATACTTCATTTGATGGTTCTACACGGAAGACCTAAGGTAAGTTATAGAAAAGAAAGAACAGAAAAGAAGGATAAAAAAAGGAATTTTTGATTGGTTCGGGAATCCAATCTTGGATTCGGTATGGATAAAAGATCTTCGTATGTTATACTATTCAATTCTCGACGACGAATTAATTTAATAGCTCAGATATTGTTATTCATGATATTGATCCGATTCAAGATCATCGATAGGTAATGCATTCATTGAATTGACAGGTGAAAGATTTATCATCTCTATGGGATTAAATCCCGAGTTATTGTGAAATAAAAAAACGATGAGATTATGGAAGTAAATATTCTTGCATTTATTGCTACTGCACTGTTCATTTTAGTTCCTACTGCTTTTCTACTTATCATTTACGTAAAAACAGTCAGTCAAAATAATTAATTACTTGAAATGAAACTTGACTTCTGAGTTCTTATCAATAGTTGAAGAAATAAAATCAAAAGGATTCTTTTTTTTGCGTCTTAAATGAAATCAACGGACTATAACGGGCAGTATTCTATGAGATCCGAGAGTATGGTAAGAAAGAAATTTCTTTCTTACCATACTCTCTATTACTGTTATAGTAGTGTATAAAGTTGTACTTGACTTTCTAATAAAGTTGGTATACTATATTAGCTTCTATCTACAATATATGTAGTGATTAATCCATATATGGAATTAACGTAGGACCCAATTCTCTTTCTGAAATAATTGTTTTACTGTTATAGAATACATTTCTCCACTAGAATCCAATGGAATTTCGAAATGAATATATTTTGAATTGAAATAATTTTCAAATCAAATAAAAAATGCGTTGCAGAACGATCTATAAAACAATTGATACCGTTTCATTCCTCAACTAAATGAGTAGTGCTTCTAAAGTCCACTTCTTCCCCATACTACGAGTGAAAGGGAAAATGTAAAGACTACCATTAAAGCAGCCCAAGCGAGACTTACTATATCCATGTCAATTATGTCCCTTATCTTTATGATAGAAATATTCCATTATTGTATTGCTCACTAATAATAGTAGAATCCATGGTCCAGAGTCAAAAAGGGATTCTGGCCCAACACTATTGATGAACCAATCAAATAAATCCATTTCTAAAAAATTCCTATATGATTTCTAATCGGGAAAGACTAAACACAAATAAAATACACAATGATGCTACAAAGGAATGTTACTAATGGAACATATAGTAAAAAAAAGAGGGCCCATTCTTTGTTGCCCTTCAACTTCAAAGTCAAAATAGATCAATTGCTATCTATTACATACTTTTATTTCCTATTTGATCTAATCCGTACCCTTTCCCGATTGTCTCTCTGAAGCAGTTGGGAGAGGGTATAATATACTCTTAACGAAGGGAAAAAAATAATAATTTTTTCACTTTTTCTATAAAAAAGTAAATTATCCATCCAATCTCAATCTAATAGTGATTGGATGCCTGAACACTCAGAGATTCTCGCGAGTCTATAATATGTAGATTTCATAAAGGGCTTTCCACAACTAGTTAGCCACCGGCTATGCCAATGAAATTCAAGACCCGATCAGTAGACATTACATTAGCAGTAGAAGGGAATCGGGAAGTCTTGCTTCGACCATTATAACATTATAATATAATCTTTTTTTGAATTTTAGATTGAAAGATTTACAATCTTTTACAAAATCCCCAGAACATATGTTTAGAATCAACCAAGTATCAACAATCCCCTTATTCTGTTCTGCTGGGGAAAATTTGGGTGATTTATATGAGCAGATAAGAGATTTTGATTCGTTTGTTGATGAGGCGGCACCCGGATTTGAACTGGGGAAAAAGGATTTGCAGTCCCCCGCCTTACCACTCGGCCATGCCGCCAAAACGATACACAATAGGATAAAATTTTCTGGGTTGGATTACTAAACTTTAGTTTATTGTACTTGCATCCCTTTTTTAATTTAATCCTTTTGCTAAATTTATAAAAATTCTAAAAGAAACCCCTTTCCCCTTTTGATTGTATTTGATCCACCCCTTTGAATACCGAAAAAATTCCCCCACTTTTCTATTGAAAAATCAAATGTATATTTTCATTCAAAAAATCCAAAAATTATGACAAAGGGGAACCCTTAACTATTCGTTGACTGAGAATTCTTGAATGATTCTTGGATTTGAATCTAAAATTGGGTTTGCCTAATGACATAAGAAACTACAAAACATACTTAATTGATTCTTTTGAATCAAAAATCCTTCTCAATTTCTATTATAACAAAAATGATAAGTATATGTAAACCCCACAATGGAAATTCTTATACAGATACCAAATTGGGTATCTTTTTTAGAGTATGTTTCCTATACCTATAAATAAAGGGAATTCGTTGGAACAAAAAGGAAAAAAAAAAGGCCCGGCTGGGTATTGACCGGGCCAGGCCCAAAAGGCACTTCGAACAAAATAAAAGCAAGAAGGTCTTCTTTATTTATCTTTCTATTTGGATCTTTCGAGCATCTAAATGGAATTCCTAATTATATAATAACGATAAAGAATGTGAAAGAAATACTTTCTTTAATCCTTACTTGATGTGTAATGTAACATAGTAATTATCTTTTTCAATTGGGAGAGATGGCTGAGTGGACGAAAGCGGCGGATTGCTAATCCGTTGTACGAGTTTTTCGTACCGAGGGTTCGAATCCCTCTCTTTCCGTTTCCGTTGATGACTTTCTATTTTTTTTCTTTCAAATTTCGCAAACCCCTTTTGATTTTTTCCTAGTTAAACGTATGGAATATAGAAAATAAAATCTGAATAAAATTGGAAAATCAAGCAAGAAAAACGAAATTTTTATTTTATTCTTCACGTCCAGGATTACGTCCTGGATCATTGGATAGGAATCCAAAGATGAAGAGAGAAACAAAGAATATTACTACTGTGTAAACGAAAAGTTTGAGAGTAAGCATTACACAACCTCCAAGATCATTTTTTGAAAAAGAAAAACGAGAAAAGATAATAGATCCTCCATTTTTATATCACATATCCTATTTTGACACCAAGAAATGAATTCTAGAAATAGAAAAGAATGTTCATAAATTCAAATGAAGTTGAAATTTGTAATAAGAGTCTTTGATTACCACAAATCACTTTCATACCCACAATTAGATATTCTAAGGGACCCTAACCTAATAAGGTCTTTCGCCGGAAAAAGGATTAGAATCAGGAAATGGGGCGAGCGGAATTTCTCGCGGCTATCCAAGAATTTCAATGTTTGAATTGAAGGTTCATACTCGCAGACTTATTTGATCTTATCAATTGTTATAATTTTTCTCGAATAAATCATGAATTTTCTAGGATAGTATTCAAGATCTTATCGAAAACTTACAGCAGCTTGCCAAACAAAGGCTAAAAGAAAAAAGAACAGAGGTATGACTGGCATAACATCTACAATTGGATTCAAAAAAGCATAGGCTTCGGGCAATTTGGCGAAGAAAAGACTACTCGGATAAAGGGTAGAATTAAGACAGATCAAACTAAAGATATTAAGCATAACAGACATTTTGTTCGTCGAGATAATTGCATTTTGATTGAGTTATTTATATAAGGAAAAATGAAGAAAGTAAGGTAGACAAAAAAATCCTTCTTTTTCCGCTCAATCAAAAATCCTCCAATTCTCAAAGGAGAATAGAAGAAATCATACTTTCATACAATATCTTAATTGAATTATATGTAATGATCAATAAATTCAGTTGAATTCTAGATATACACATGTCAAAATCCTAGCACGAATCTATAATCTATATCTATAATATATTCTATAAAGAAGAATAAAGAAGAAAGATTTTCTCTAGTCTATAAATAGTTGCGCTGGAATTGACGAACACTTAATACCAATATTATTCTTTATTAGTATTAGTGTCGAATAAAAATATAAATGGGGCGTAGCCAAGTGGTAAGGCAACGGGTTTTGGTCCCGCTATTCGGAGGTTCGAATCCTTCCGTCCCAGAGCATATCCATTGTATCCGAATACATCTTTTTTGTTCAAAAAAGGTTCTGTTTCAAGGTCTAATATTGGATAGAATATTATTCTTCTTTCTTTTTTCATTTTGAATGATTCTTTTCGGAATCATATCTCAGTTTTTCACAAACTGAACTAAATAGAGTTCAAATGACATGCAAATGTAACTGAATCCTTTTGTGATCCAGATAAAGATAAGATGGGACATAGATCACAGTTGCAGAAAGATTACTTAACCTCAGGTTAAACAAAATACGAAAATACATATAAAACGAGGAAGTGCTTAGCCTATAGGTATGTATTGTTATCCTATATTCAGTGACAATAGTCTTTCTATTTTTGTGAAAAAGAATTTGCATCCCTAAAATATTCAAATTTAAATATTTAACAATGATATTTCTTTTTATTGTTCGATCTATTTAGCTTATTTGCTTTAAATCATTGACAATTCTATTCGAAAAGAAAAAGAAATTTTTCTTTCTTATGATAATCAAATGTAGTCTTTACTGTAAAAAGGAAAACTTGACTCAAATAATGATGTCGAAGTAGGAAACCTTTTCCATTATCAAGATTTGTAATGATTCCTTATGGGTTGAATCTTTGGGAAGTTGGAAATGGGTCAGTCTATCTTATTGAGTCACTGAACAGGCAGAGTCCAATAGAATTTATTTATTCGTGTTATTTCTGTTAGTTATGTTATTTCTATATTTTGATTTCTGGATATTTCTGTTAGATATTTTTTTGAGATAGAGATTTATAGAAAAAGTTGCGTTCATACAAAAAAAGCCCCGGTCTTGCTAATTTTTCTTCAGAAAATCTTTATTATCTATGTAGTATGTAGCTAATAAAAAATATAAATGACTATGTCTCTGTGCCGACTGAACCAATGACTATTCATGATTCCATAATTGAATCAATTCCATACTGGTTCCAAATTAGAGGAATGTTATGGTAAAACTTCGTTTAAAACGATGTGGTAGAAAGCAACGTGCGACTTGAAGGACACGATCCGGTGTGGATTCTTATTCTTACATCCACCATTTTATTTTATATAGGAATGAAGGTGCTCTTGGCTCGACGTCGTTTGTTCTATTCTACTAGAACCCTTCTTTTTTATTGGGTTGTAATGTAAATAGTTCATGATGGAGCTCGAGTAGAAAGTATTTATTAATTTCTCAGGGGCAACGATCTAGGGTTAATGCCAATCAATAAATTGGAACAACTTCGTAAGTATATCTTCGATATAGAAATCGAAAGAATCCGATTCGAACAAATTTTCAATTCAAAAAAATTGTTGGAACCGCAAAAACTTTTTCGATCCACAGTGTATCGCGCATGAATCAACCGTCGGTATGATTCTTTGATAGAAAGAAATCACAAAAGGGGTATGTTGCTACCATTTTGAAAGGATTAAGAAGCACCGAAGTAATGTCTAAACCCAATGATTTAAAACAAAGATAAAGGATCCCAGAACAAGGAAACACCGCTTCAATTGTCTCACAGATCCGAATAAAGAATCCAAATAGATTTTCAACGAGACAAAAAAGGGGGGGTTAAAGACCACTCAATAAAAAAATATCTTAATTTTATTTAATATATTTGAGAATTGTTGAACTTGAGTTATGAGTACAAATGATTTTTTAGTTTTCAGGAAGGAAGCTAAAAAAAAATGACTATGAGTTAAATTATAGGCTAATTTCTTTTACGGATTCCTTTACTATTTATTATAATTTTATCCATAGACAAAACTTCGAATCATTTTTTCTCGAGCCGTACGAGGAGAAAACTTCCTATACGGTTCTAGGGGGGGGTTTCTTTTTCATCTACATCTATCCCGATGAGCCGTCTATCGAATCGTTGCAATTGATGTTCGATCCCGAAGAGAAGGAAGAGATCTTCGGAAAGTGGGTTTTTATGATCCGATCAAGAATCAAACTTATTTAAACGTTCCCGCTATTCTCTATTTTCTTGAAAAAGGCGCTCAGCCTACAGGAACTGTTCAGGATATTTTAAAAAAGGCAGAGGTTTTTAAGGAACTTTGCCCTAATCAAACGAAATTAAATTAAGGAAATAAAAACTAAGGGTAGGATAGTGATTTCTATATCATTTTGGATATCTTTTCTATACTATGTTTTTTTATTTCCTTCTTGCTCTATTAGTATCTATTTATCATTGCTTTTATAGAATCTTTTTCTAACGAAAACCTTATTTGATTGATCCTCA